GATGTACTGAATAGAAAATTCCTCAAAGTGTAAGAGTATAAGATGAGGGTTCTACACATTCATTATTAGCTTCGGACTAGAGACTGAGAATCCATTTTAATATGAATCGAATGCATTGATTTCTAATAATTCATGAAGGAAATTATAAAATTTCTACAATTCAATTAGATGTGAAATCTAGAAATATACTTTTTGTGGTTGTCGAAGATCTTTGTTGTTCGAACCCCTTCTTTTTTTCATTTTAAAAAATGAAAAAAGTTTCATTCCATTAGTTTATATTACTAAACTCACGAGTAAATCTGTTGATTTGGAATCACAGGATGCGTAGATGTCAAAGATGATGAATTGATTTCGTACCTATTTCACTCTATTTTTCTTTTTGTTCGTTCGTAATAATTGATTGATGAATCAATTATTTTCAATTGTATCTTTCACGTGGTATTTTTTGCTTCTTTTTTTTTTATCTCAAAAATGGAAACTTAGGAAAGTGCTTTATAAACATATGTATAAAAAGAACATATTTCATTTAGTTTCCTTATGCCCACTATAACCAGTTATTTCGGTTTTCTACTAGCAGTTTTAACTATAACCGCAGGTATTTTTATCAGTCTGAATAAGATACGACTTATTTGATTTTGATTTGAAATTTTTAGATGAATTCGATTCGAAATTTTGAAATATTCTAGATATTCCATAGTTACTTATCATGTAAATTTCCAATTCTTCGTGATTGAGACTCATGGTAAATAAAGATTCATATTGAAGGATAGATATTACCCTCCCTTTTTTTCCGTTCAAAAAAATTCAAATGATTGAAGTTTTTCTATTTGGAATCGTCTTAGGTCTAATCCCTATTACTTTGGCTGGATTATTTGTAACGGCATATTTACAATATCGACGTGGTGATCAATTGGATCTTTGATTAAGTAACATCTCCTTTGTTTATTGACCTCATATTTCGTTGTTTTAATCCTAAAACAACGAAATATGAGGTCAAATTCAGACTTTAGATTAGACTGTTATGCCATTATTTCCGTGTCATTCTCGATATAACAATAATGTAATCACGCTCTGTAGGATTTGAACCTACGACATCGGGTTTTGGAGACCCGCGTTCTACCGAACTGAACTAAGAGCGCTTTTTTTTTTCATAAAAATTTTATTTTATGTGATGCTAATACATCTTGCATGCATATACTAACTCAATAGCAATCGTTATCCATAGTGAACTATGGATAACGATTGCTATTGAGTTAGTATGTCCAATTTGAATCCGTCTCAATTTATCTATTTTTACTGCTCATATGATAACTAATAGTATGGGATAGGGATGACAGGATTTGAACCTGTGACATTTTGTACCCAAAACAAACGCGCTACCAAGCTGCGCTACATCCCTTTCTTTGGGTTTCCTATTTCATTCTAAAGAATCTTTGTCTTGTTTTCCACATTTTTTTCGTTATATATTATATATATATAATATCCTTCTATTTTTTTCTTTTTTTTTTTTTACTTTCTCATATCCTATCCTATAAAATAATATCGAACTATATGTAATTATGTATTACAAATTATATTACAAATTATTCTATTTCTATATTCTATAGAATCCAAATATTTAATTAAATTAAAGAGAATATATAGATATAGAGTAGAGTATAATAAAAATAACTAAAGAATATAAAAAAAAGAATATATATAAAGAATCTAAATATCAAAAATTTTTTGAAATATGAAAAATAGAATAAGAAAAAATATTCTTATTATTTCTATATTATCTATATTATAATAATAACATTCATAATTTCAAAAAATTCATTATATTATAGAATAGAATAATATAGTTAAAATAATATTATTAATAATATATAGAATTAAATTAAATAAAAAAAATATCTAATCTAATGAATGAATCGTTATACAATTCAAATTGAATTCGGATTTCCCCCGACAAATGCAAGTGATTATTAATAAAATAATCATTTGATTATATTCCTATATGTAATGTAATTATGTATTACAAATTACAAGAAAAAAAACGAAGGAGGATTTGAAATGCGAGATCTAAAAACATATCTCTCTGTGGCACCGGTGGCAAGTACTCTATGGTTCGCGGTTTTAGCAGGTCTCTTGATAGAAATCAATCGTTTATTCCCGGATGCATTGATATTCCCCTTTTTTTCATTCTAGTTATTGTTATTGGCACTGGAAGGTGTGACGAAGATTAGAGATCAAATCAAATATCTGTGATTAATTACTTCTTTTTTTTTCGAATTAGAATAAGTTGGAAAGAAAGAGAAAGATGGATTTGGCCTCAGTGAAACTCGGAATTTTTGCCAGGTTTCAATGGAATTGAATTATTTATTCAATTCCATTGCTATTTATAATAGAGTGAGACCACAAATGGAATTGGAATACTAGGGCGGGGGCAATAATATCATAGAAAATACTTAACTTCAATGAAAAATGAAATACTGTACTGCGATTCGAAATATAGTTCGAAATCATTTTATTACTGAATTTTTACTGTACTATAAAAAATAAATTGGAACAAAATAACAAAATATTTGATAATTTGATTTTGAATTATCAACTTATACTTTTTTTCGTTCCTTTTTTATTCTTCGCTTCAAATCCGAAAATCGAAGAGTTAAGTGAATCAAAAAACCAAAGGAGGTTCATGGCCAAGGGTAAAGATATCCGAATTACAGTTATTTTGGAATGTACCAATTGTGATAAAAAGAGTGTTAATAAGGAATCAAGGGGGATTTCTAGATATATTACTCAAAAGAATCGACACAATACGCCTAGTCGATTGGAATTGAGAAAATTCTGTCCCTTTTGTTGCAAACATACGATTCACGCAGAGATAAAGAAATAGAGAAAAAGGATCGCTTGTGTGTTACCCTTACAGATGAAAAATAATTTTTCAGTATAGAAGGAAGATATATTCTAAAAATTATATTTTAAATTAAAATATATATATTATTTATTAATTTAATTAATTAAATATATATAAAAATATCAATTTTTATAGCATATATATAACAAACATATTAACAAAAATATATAAAAAAATTAAGAATATAAATCAATTTTTATAAGAAATGGGATTTTCGGTATAGGAATAAAAAAACCATGGATAAATCTAAGCGACTCTTTCTTAAATCTAAGCAATCTTTTCGTAGGAGTTTGTCCCCGATCCAATCGGGGGATCGAATTGATTATAAAAACATGAGTTTACTTTATCGATTCATTAGTCAACAAGGAAAAATATTATCTCGACGCGTGAATAGATTGACCTTAAAACAACAACGATTAATTACGATTGCTATAAAACAAGCTCGTATTTTATCTTTGTTACCTTTTGTAAATTCATTACCTTTTGTTAATAATGAAAAAAAAAAATTTGAAAAAAGCGAGTCGACCACTAGAACTACTCCGACTGTTCTTAAAAAAAAAAAAAAATAGAGTTACTCTTCAATTGAATTCAATTTGGAATCTAAACTCAATGACAATGTGGATTGATATTTTGTTCGAAAACTACGACAATCCAATTGGGGTTGTTGCGGGGTAAGAAAAAAGAGAATAGGTAAAGAAGAATAAATCTTTTTTTTTTTTTTGAGCGCGGTTGTTTATTTATTTTGATGACTTTGTCATATGAATTCTATTTTATCATACAAATCGCTTCTATTCTACCACCTTCCCGGAGTTGAGTCTCCGGGGAATTTTTAGTTTTTTATGAGATCGTTGGCAATCATAAAAAGACAATTCCCCTTTAATATAGCTATTTGTGCAACTATTTTACGATTAAGAAGTAATTGCCTCTTGTACATATTAGACATTAATTTACTATAAATATAGTATATTTGTTTATTCTGGCCAATTATTGCATTTATTCGACTGATCCACAAACTGCGAAAATCCCTTTTTTTCCTATCTCTATCCCGATTAGCGGAAACCAAAGCTTTTATTTTCTGTTGTGACATAGTTCGAGTAAGTTTTGAATGAGCTCCGCGAAAGCTTGATGTAAATAAACGAATTTTTGTCCTTCGTTTTCGAGCGATATATCCTCGTTTAATTCTGGTCATTGAATAAATGAGACTTTGATGAATAACTATTTGATTTTCAGTTATTCTTTTATCCTTCCTAGTCTATTAATAACAAAAAGGGATTCTTCCAATGTATAAAATAATAATTCCAATGGCTTTTGCTACTATAACCTTCCCAACCACGATTTTTTTCTTTTTTCTAAGCATTTAACCTCGAAAGAATAAATAGTATTGATACTAGGTATTAAAAAAACCTAGTTAATTAAATAGAAATGGAGAAAGAAATGGTGGGTTCCATCGTTTCTATGATTACGTTTTAAACGGTGAGGTCCTCTCTATACACCGGAGCCCCTTCCTTCATTGAATCTTAATTTAATCAATGTTATTGTTAACTTGTACAGTTCACACTCATGGGCTCTACCCATGAAATATCTAGTAATAGGTCTTTCACAAAGAAATCTAGCTATACAGTAACGGTATTTAAGTATGAAGATTAGCTGGGTAGTTGACCCTCTTAGTCCGTTCTTGCAAAATTTAGGGCATAATTTTTCTTTATTTGAAATTTTTCCCGCTTAATGGATAACCATTTGTTACCAATGGGAAAGTCTTTTTCATCTTAATTTGAAAATTAAAGTGATTCGGTTTGCACCAATCGAAACCATAAATTTTATACACAATTCTTATTATATTAATAGAATAGATTCTTTTTTAGTCTATGATCTAAACAAACGAGTCGCACATACACCCTAGTACATGTTCCTCGGCGCTGAGGGCATCCCCGAAGAGCGGGAGATTTTGTGACATTTCGGATTGGCTGTCTTGTGTTTCTAATAAGTTGTTTTATAGTTGGCATGGTGAGTTATATATATATAATGAGCTGGTTTAGATTTACCCTAACCCGAGAATTATGAAGTATTTAGATTCTATAAAATATCTTTGGTATGGGTCTACGTGGGTAAGGATTTAAAAAAGATAAACTCAGATCGTGTATTTATGAGGAATCCTTTGTCCTCATTTTTGATTCAAACAGAATCCGCTACCATATCCACAATTCCGTAGGCTTGGGCTTCTTCTGCTGACATAAAAAGATCCCTTTCCATGTCTTTGGATATCTGCCATGAAGGTTTGCCTGTTCTTTGTGCATAAATCTGTGTAATAGTTTCGCGCATTTTCAGTAATTCATTCGCTTCCAGCATACATTCTACTGTTTGTCCCTCCTGAAAAGAACTAGCAGGTTGATGGATCATTACCCTGATAATATAGAATATCACATTATAAGGGTTTCTCCTTATCTTGAATTGGATCATAGGCTAAGGGATGTAAACTAATGAAGATAAAATGTAAAGCCGTACAGGCAGGCATCTTGTTTCTGTTTTATATAGCATACGGCTCTACTAGCAAATATGAAATTCATTTTTATCTTCCCTCGAAGCGAAGAAATTGAAAATATACCGGGTCTATTAGACCCAGATCAGTAAATAATCCAAAAACCACCTTTCTTTTTTGTTTTAGAATATTTTTTATAGACTTTGATGATTCCGTTGCTCTCTTATTTCTATTTCGTCGAGTCTGTTATTCAGCAATCCCAAAGTTTCTTTTTTGAAATAATTAATATAATAAAAATTAAATATTTTTCAAAGTTTTATGGTGTAAAAACAAAAAAAGATTGTGACACTAAAAAAGGCCCCTGATAGATCAGATAAAATGGTAAATACCCCTTTTTCATACTACTCTTTCGATATATAATCTAATGGTTTTGAAAAAAAAAAATTATTTTTGCATATCGAACTCGAAGTGCCATGCTTTTTTTACTTAATATTGGTGTAGGCATAGTCTTCTTTTTATCTAGAAATAAGAATCATTGGCGCCAAGCGTGAGGAAATGCTAGACGTTTGGTAATTTCTCCTCCTACCAAAAGAAGAGATGCCATTGAAGCGGCTAATCCTACGCATACTGTTTGTACTTCTGCTTCTACAAAATGCATAGCATCAAACATTGCCATTCCAGATATTACATCTCCGCCCGGAGAATTTATAAACAGATATAAATCTTTGGTCTTGTCCTCTAGACTGAGATATACCATGAGACCTACAAGTTGATTCGATATTTCACTGTTTACCTCTTGACCTAAAAAAAGTAGTCTTTCTTGAAAAAGTCGATTATATAAGTCAATCCAAGATGCATCCTCATCTCCAGGAACTACAAATGGTACCTTTGGAACACCAACTGGCATAAAATGGAAAAGGATGCAGTTCTCTATCTTACTTTGCTTTGGTGTGAGAACGTGAGAAAGAATGAATTTATTTGGTTTGCTAAAAATCATTAGTAGCAGCATTTATAAGAGCGGAAATTAGGGGTAGGCCCTTTCCATAAGATCCGGTAACCAGACATGAAGAGGAAATTGGAATGAATAAAGGAAAGTTTGGACGAATAGGTCGTTCTTGAATATGTCTGCATTCACTGATAAAAACACCCATATAGAATAGAAACACTCATATAAAATAAAGTAACCCCCCACCACCATTGCGTATTGTTACTTATCGGGTATAGAATAGATCTGCTTCTTTTTGTTCCTACGAATGAATATAATTGTTCCATGTTCCATTATTACTAAAAAACTAGAACAAATATGAATTCTTTATGCGAGATTATGCGAGATAATTTACTGAAAGGGGAGGGTCCGTAGTATAGTTTTTATAGTGCAATAAAGTTACATAGTGTCTATTTTTTTTTGATATAAGAGGTATTTTCATGGGTTTGCCTTGGTATCGTGTTCATACCGTTGTATTAAATGATCCCGGCCGTTTACTTTCTGTCCATATAATGCATACAGCTCTAGTTGCTGGTTGGGCCGGTTCGATGGCTCTATATGAATTAGCAGTTTTTGATCCCTCTGACCCTGTTCTTGACCCAATGTGGAGACAGGGTATGTTCGTTATACCCTTCATGACTCGTTTAGGAATAACCAATTCCTGGGGGGGTTGGAATATAACAGGAGGGACTATAACGAATCCAGGTATTTGGAGTTATGAAGGTGTGGCCGCGGCACATATTGTGTTTTCGGGCTTGTGCTTTTTGGCGGCTATCTGGCATTGGGTCTATTGGGATCTAGAAATCTTTTGTGATGAACGTACTGGAAAACCTTCGTTGGATTTGCCAAAAATCTTCGGAATTCATTTATTTCTTGCAGGGGTGGCTTGTTTTGGTTTTGGCGCATTTCATGTAACAGGATTGTTTGGTCCTGGAATATGGGTGTCCGATCCTTATGGACTAACAGGAAGGGTACAATCCGTAAATCCCGCATGGGGTGTGGAAGGTTTTGATCCCTTTGTTCCGGGGGGAATAGCCTCTCATCATATTGCAGCAGGTACATTAGGCATATTAGCGGGTCTTTTCCATCTTAGTGTGCGTCCACCTCAACGTCTATACAAAGGATTGCGTATGGGAAATATTGAAACCGTCCTTTCCAGTAGTATCGCTGCTGTCTTTTTTGCAGCTTTTGTTGTTGCTGGAACTATGTGGTATGGTTCAGCAACTACCCCGATTGAATTATTTGGTCCCACTCGTTATCAATGGGATCAGGGATACTTCCAGCAAGAAATATATCGAAGAGTTGGTGCTGGGCTAGCCGAAAATCAAAATTTATCAGAAGCTTGGTCTAAAATTCCTGAAAAATTAGCTTTTTATGATTACATCGGGAATAATCCGGCAAAAGGGGGGTTGTTTAGAGCAGGCTCAATGGACAATGGCGATGGAATAGCCGTCGGTTGGTTAGGACATCCTATCTTTAGAGACAAAGAGGGGCGTGAACTTTTTGTACGTCGTATGCCTACTTTTTTTGAAACATTTCCGGTTGTTTTGGTAGATGGAGACGGAATTGTTAGAGCTGATGTTCCTTTTCGAAGGGCAGAGTCGAAGTATAGTGTCGAACAAGTAGGTGTAACTGTTGAATTCTATGGCGGCGAACTCGATGGAATCAGTTATAGTGATCCTGCTACTGTGAAAAAATATGCTAGACGTGCTCAATTGGGTGAAATTTTTGAATTAGATCGTGCTACTTTAAAATCAGATGGTGTTTTTCGTAGCAGTCCAAGGGGTTGGTTTACTTTTGGACATGCTTCGTTTGCTCTGCTCTTCTTTTTCGGGCACATTTGGCATGGTGCTAGAACCTTGTTCAGAGATGTTTTTGCTGGTATCGATCCAGATTTGGATGCTCAAGTAGAATTTGGAGCATTCCAAAAACTTGGAGATCCAAGCACAAAAAGACAGGCAGTCTGATAGAAAGAACATTCGTTTGTTCCTTTTCGATTCGACTTTTTTTTGTTATGATATTGATATAGAGAACTCAAGAAATCTTGATTTTAATCATTGCATTTTGTTTTCCTCTTGTTCTTTCTTTTTCTTTATCCAGGAGATAATCCTCCCAAAACAGGTATGAAAGCTATAATTGTAAACCACGATCAAATCTATGGAAGCATTGGTTTATACATTCCTCTTAGTCTCGACTTTAGGAATCATTTTTTTCGCTATCTTTTTTCGAGAACCCCCTATAGTTCCAACTAAAAAGGTGAAATGATTTTTCATTATCTCAATTGAAGCAATGAGCCTCCAATATTGTAATATTGGGGGCTCATTACTTCAACTAGTCCCCATGTTCTTCGAATGGATCTCGTAGTTGTTGAGAGGGTTGCCCAAAAGCAGTATATAAGGCATACCCAGTAAAACTTACAATTAAACCAGATATAGAGATGGCAATTAGGGTTGCTGTTTCCATTATTATATAATATCAAGACCAAAATGGATCTAGATCTATAGGGTAAGATCCTTTATTTACAGCGGAATGGTATACAAAGTCAACAGATCTCAATGAATAAAAAGTAGGATTTATGGCTACACAAACCGTTGAGGGTAGTTCTAGATCTGGTCCAAGACGAACTGTTGTAGGGGATTTATTGAAACCATTGAATTCAGAATATGGTAAAGTAGCTCCAGGATGGGGAACTACTCCTTTCATGGGTGTTGCAATGGCTCTATTTGCGGTATTTCTCTCTATTATTTTAGAGATTTATAATTCGTCCATTTTACTGGACCAAATTGCTAAGAATTAGATTCACAAGAACCGACTCACTAGTTTTTTTTTGACGAGAAAGTAAAGTTTTGCATTTAAGTCTTTGATTTTTAGCCCATTCTATTTGGATTTGGTAGTTCGACCGTGAAACTTCTTTGTTTCTGTATTTCCGGAATATGAGTGTGTGACTTGTTATAATGGATCCTATTGATAATACAGAACATAAAATGGATCCGTCATCTTGATAGAGATGGCTTTACCCCGTCAGATATTTATTCTAGTATCTGGAACACGGAATATAGAAAATAGATTCTGAAGTATTAGAACTATGATTCATACTTAATATTTCTATTTAAACCTCGCAACCGGACTAAAAAAATTTAAAGTAAAGAGTTAGAAGAATAAATTTAGAAAAATAAATTGAACGATTTTTATTCTTTTAAACTGCCCCCGCTTATATTTATTTTGATCAAAGGGCAAACGTTTCTTTGGATTTTTTTCATAATATCTATTCATTGTCATTGAATAAGTGATGATCCAGCAGTTCTTACTCAGGGAATTTTTGGACTTCGATAAAAGGTTTTTTTGAAAATCATCGTGGTTCTGGTATGAATCTGAGGTTTTTCAATTGATTCATAGGGTCTTAACAAGAAAATTCCTATCAATAACGATAATAATAAAAAAACAACAGTAAAATAAAATCAATCGCATTACATACACAAATAAAAATAAACAAAATGAAGTAAATAATAGAATATTCAAGAGGCCTGGAAGGATCAAGAGAAAAGACGAGTGAGCCGACTTGAGATTTTGGCATTCTAACTAAAAAGAAAAGCTTTCGGATTTCTATTTTTTTCTTATCTTCAAAGAAGATTGGAAT